AGACATACTGAAATCCTACTTGGGGAATCTGGGGGTTTTAGGGTTAGTTTTTGGTATTGAGATTTTAGTCGTTTTTTTTTCCCAATACTAAAATTTAAGCCGTATTAGGGGAATTACCAGAATACATGAGAGGCCCGGATATTGAGTCCCTTGCTTTTGGGGTTTGACAAGGATAGGCGATCCGGGTGGGGGGAAGGGGGGGTTTGACCAAGATAGCTATTGGTGTCCTTGTATATGTCCGAAAAAACATGGATATTAAGCCTTTGGAGTTTGGTAGGTGGAAGAAACATCTGCATGATTAGTACTGCTTATAATAATGTCCCGGATCCATTAATTAATATGTTGGAAGTGTTGTTTATGAGGATGAATGATACTTGAATGAGAAGTCCAGCTAGACTATAAGTTGACCTTCATGCCTTGACGGCTATGCTGAGTCACAGCATCCCCAAAAATAAAAGATACCAACTGCCCGAGACCACAGTTATGTTGGGCATGGGCTGATTAGACCCGTACCATCGAGATGTCTTATTTAAGGGGAACGTATGGACGATGAACCATTAATATGGCCCTGAGGTAAGAACCAGATGCCTGGTAAAGTTTCACATTAGTCACCCCCAAGTTAAAATGGGCCCGGAGCGAGAAGAGGGGCATAGGTGGGCGGGTTGTTGGTTTCACGGAGGATGGTAGATTAATAGACCAAATGGGGGCAGGGATAGTCGTATGGACGAGAAAGGTTTATGACTTGATGGTGTTAGTAAGATAACACAGAGATGTCTATAAAGCATTAATATATTAGTTGTTTATAATAGTCATGGTTAGTAGGATATATGTTGATAAAGAGTTTGATGTCTTAGATAATTAATGGTTAGTACATGCTTATATGCTAGGGGAATATAATTTAATGTACGATATACATATATGTATTATGTACTAGATAAATTTATGTACAAGAAGTAGTTTAATTAGAATACCAGCTTTGGGTGCTGATGGTGGGGGAGGAGTCCTTCCTTCTTGATGTCCTGAGAAAAGTGATTTTTCATTTCTGGTTTACAAGACCAGTGTAATGTTTATACTATCAGGGCAATTAATTTAAGTCTAAGATGTCGTTTTCAATTATTCCTGCAATTGGTATGAAAATGACGATGATGGCAAAGTAAGCGATTGAAGCGATTTGACCGATAATGATGAATGGGTATTCAACTGGTTGGCCGCCGATTCATGTGAGAATAAGTAGATCAGCAACTAGGATTCAGTATATTGTTTGTGTGATTGGTCGGAAAGTCAGTCCTCGTTGTTTTGAGGTGTGGAGGTATGGTATGGCGGCTAGGATTAGGATTGATAGGATAAGGGCTAGGACTCCTCCTAGTTTGTTAGGGATGGAGCGGAGGATTGCATACGCGAAAAGAAAATACCATTCTGGTTTAATGTGTGGTGGAGTGTTGAGTGGATTTGCTGGAGTGTAATTATCTGGGTCTCCGAGAATATCTGGGAAAAATAAAACCAAAATTATGAGAGCTATTAATAAGATGAGAACTCCTAAGAAATCTTTGATTGTGTAGTATGGGTGGAATGGGATTTTGTCCGCATCTGAGTTTAGACCTGATGGGTTGTTGGATCCTGTTTCGTGCAGGAATAGGAGGTGGACTAAGACAAGGGCTGTGATGATAAAGGGTAGGATAAAGTGGAATGCGAAGAATCGTGTAAGGGTGGCCTTATCTACTGAGAACCCCCCTCAGATTCACTCTACTAGTGTGGTGCCGATGTAAGGGATGGCTGATAGAAGGTTTGTAATTACCGTGGCGCCTCAAAATGATATTTGTCCTCATGGTAGGACGTAGCCTATGAATGCTGTTGCTATTACGGCAAACAGCAGGATGATGCCTATGTTTCAGGTTTCGATTATGTTATAGGAGCCATAGTAGACCCCTCGTCCTACATGAAGGAACAGGCAAATAAAGAATATGGAGGCTCCGTTTGCATGTAGATAGCGGATAAGTCAGCCGTAGTTTACGTCTCGGCAGATATGGGTGACTGATGAGAAAGCTGTTGATGTGTCTGATGTGTAGTGTATGGCTAGGAAGAGCCCTGTGAGGATTTGGATAATTAGGCATAGGCCTAGTAGGGAGCCGAAGTTTCATCATGATGAAATATTTGATGGAGCTGGAAGGTCGATGAATGAGTGGTTGAGGATTTTGATTAATGGGTGTTTTTTCCGGATGATTGTCATTAGGTGTTTCTATAGTTGAATAACAACGATGATTTTTCATGTCATTGGTCATAGTTGAAGTCTATGTAGAAATTATGACAGAATTAATTTATTTTTTAAGCTTGTTAATTTGCACAGGTTGTTTAGGCACCTCTTTGAAGCCTTCGCCTATTTATGGGGGGTTATGCTTGATTATCAGTGGGTGTTCAGGTTGTTTAGCGGTGTTGGGATTTGGGGGGTCTTTTTTAGGGCTGATGGTGTTTTTAATTTATTTAGGTGGGATGTTGGTTGTATTCGGTTATACTACTGCTATGTCTGCGGAGGAGTATCCTGAGACATGGGTCTCTAGTTGATTAGTGCTAGGGGTGTTGGTGATAAGTGTTTTTATGGAAATGGGAATGCTGTTGGTGTCTAATTACTATGAAGGTACGGATTTAGTATTAGAGTTTAATAGTTTAGGTGGGTGAGCCGTTTATGATGGTGATGGGTTGGGGCTGATGGGTGAGGGAGGTGCTGGTGTGGCTGCTTTATATAGTTGTTCTGCATGGCTGATGGTTGTATCTGGTTGAACTTTATTTATAGGGGTGTTTATCATTATTGAAATTACTCGTGGTAATTAAGTAGTTAGTATGATTGGGATGGATAGGAGTGTGATTAGAAATGAGAGGAAGTAAAGCTTGACTAGGCCTTTTTGGTTGCTGAGAGTGGAAGAGACAGTTATATGTATTGTGGAAGTGATTTTTGGGATAGCTTTTTCTAATCAGATTAAGTCTAGGAGGGTTAGGGCTGTTTTAAAGCTTGTGCTTAGGGTTTTTAGTGGAAGTAAACGGTGTATGATTGTTGGGAAATAGCCTAGTGAGGTAGAGAAGGAGTTAGTGGGTGAAGATTTTGTAGGTGTGAGGTTGTTGGTTAGGCTATTCAGGTCTAGTGCAATTGCGAACCCGGTGATAGTTACTATAAGTGCCATAGTTTTTAGGTATCATGGCATAGTTATTACTTGAATTGTTGTGGGTGGGATATTGTATGAGATGAAAAATCCTGCTAGGATGCTTCCTAGTGCCAGCCGCTTGATTGGGTTAATTAGTAATGGGTTGTTTTCGTTGATAGTGATTGTGGAGGGGAAGCGGGGTTTAGACATTAGTACGAAGTAGATGATTCGTATACTATAGATGGCTGTTATTGAGGTGGCTACTAGTGTAATTAGGAGGGCTCAGGCGTTGGTGTAGCAGGTGTTAGCAGCTTCAATAATCAGGTCTTTTGAGTAGAAGCCTGTAAGGAATGGTGTTCCGGTCAGAGCTAGGCTACCGATGGTTAGGCATGAAGATGTAAATGGTATGGCTTTAGCTAGGCCCCCTATCTTTCGAATGTCTTGTTCATCGTTTAAGCTATGGATGATAGATCCGGAGCACATGAATAATATAGCCTTAAAAAAAGCGTGGGTGCAGATATGTAGAAAAGCTAGGTAGGGTTGGTTGATGCCTAAAGTTACTATTATAAGGCCTAGTTGGCTTGATGTTGAAAAAGCTACGATTTTTTTGATGTCGTTTTGGGTTAGAGCACAGATTGCTGTAAACAGGGTGGTGATTGCGCCTAAGCATAGTATAGTTGTTAGAATTGTGCTGTTATTGGAGATAAGGGGATGGAAGCGAATTAGTAGAAAGACCCCCGCTACAACTATAGTGCTTGAGTGAAGTAGTGCGGACACAGGGGTTGGGCCTTCTATAGCTGATGGGAGTCATGGATGAAGGCCAAATTGTGCTGATTTACCTGTGGCGGCAATGACTAATCCTGTGAGTGGAATGATGCCGGATTTGTCTGTAATGAAGATTTGTTGTAGGTCCCATGAGTTGCTCTTTGTGCAGAATCAGGCTATGGCTAGAATGAATCCAATATCCCCAATGCGGTTATATAGGATAGCTTGTAGGGCTGCTGTATTTGCGTCGGATCGACCGTATCATCAGCCAATTAGTAGGAAGGATATAATTCCTACGCCCTCCCATCCGATGAATAGTTGGAATAGATTGTTGGCGGAAGTTAAAATGATTATAGTAATTAAGAATAGGAGTAGGTATTTAATAAATCGGTCTAGGTTAGGGTCTGCGTGCATGTATCACATGGAGAACTCTATGATTGACCATGTAACGAATAGGGCTACTGGTAGAAAGATGATAGAGAAGAAGTCAAATTTTAGGCTTAGTGATAGGTTTATTGATCCAATGGTGATTCAGTGTCAGTTAGTAATTATAACTTCTGCGCCAGTGTTGAAGAATGAAGATAGTGGGACTAGGCTAACGAAAAATGCGTATTTAATGCATAGGGTTACGTAATTGGGAAAGTTGATTTGTTTTGCCAGGTTTGTAAGGGAGATGATTATTGGGGACAACAGGAGTACAAAGACTAGTAAAATTGATGATGTAACTGTGTTTATTACTTTCATTTGGAGTTGCACCAAGTTTTTGGTTCCTAAGACCAACGGATTACTTCTATCCTATAAAAGTAAGAAAGCCGTATGTTTAATTACGGTTGCATGAATTAGCAGTTCTTGCATACTTTCTTGGTAAATAAGGGGGTTTATATCCTATCTTCAGATTCACAGTCTGACGTTTTTATTAAACTATATTGACATAGTGTTAGTCCTATGATTAGTTTGGGGTTAATAGACAGTAAGATAAGAGGGAGAATATGGAGGGCTATGAGTGTTGACTCTCGTGTGTGGGAGGGTTGAAGGTTATTTATGTGGTTAGTTAGTTTGCCTCGTTGTGTGGTTACAATTATATAGATTGAGTATAGAGAAGTGATTAAAATGTTAGTTCCTAGTAGGATGATTGATGGGTTCGATCAGGAGAATATAGAGACTGTGATTATTAGTTCCCCAATTAGATTGATTGTTGGTGGGAGGGCGAGGTTGGCTAGGCTTGCTATGATTCATCAGGCAGCCATTAAAGGAAACACTATTTGTAGGCCTCGGGCTATGATTATGGTTCGGCTGTGGATTCGTTCATAGTTAGTGTTGGCTAGGCAGAATAGGAGGGATGATGTGAGCCCATGTGCGATTATGAGTGCTGTTGCTCCTATAAAGCTTCATGGTGTTTGAATTATGATAGCTGCGATGACTAGTGCTATGTGGCTTACTGAGGAGTAGGCGATAAGTGATTTTAGGTCTGTTTGTCGAAGACAAATAGAGCTGGTTATAATTATTCCTCAGAGGGATAAGAGGATAAATGGATATGCTATAGATTTAGTCACTGGGTCAAGGATTATGGAGAGGCGTATTATGCCGTATCCACCTAGTTTTAGTAGGATAGCGGCTAGAATTATGGATCCAGCAATGGGGGCTTCTACATGGGCTTTTGGTAGTCATAGGTGGACCCCGTATAGTGGTATTTTAATTATGAAGGCTATTATACAAGCTAACCATAGGATGTTGTTAGACCAGGTTTGGTTGATGGGTGTGTGATTTAATGATATAAGAATGAAGTTTAATGTTCCCATTGAGTTTTGGATGAAGATTAGGGCAATTAATAGCGGGATAGATCCGACTAGGGTGTAAAATAAGAAGTAGATTCCTGCGTTCAGTCGTTCTGTTTGATTACCCCATCGTGTAATGATAATCAGGGTTGGGATGAGGGTAGCTTCGAATAGTACATAAAACATGATAAGTTCGTTTGCAGAGAATGTTATAATAAGTAGGACTTGAAGGGTTACTAATAGGGAGATGTAGAGTTTTTTGTTGTGTTCGTGTTCTTTTTTGATGTGGTTTTGACTGGCTAGGAGTATAAGTGGAAGGAGTCAGGTTGTTAGTACTAGAAGTGGGGCTGACAAGGGGTCTGCGGAGAATATGGTAGAGAAATTTAGGCTGCTTTCGTTGTTTTGTCATAGGAGGTTAATAGAGATTAGGTTAATCAAGAGGCTATGGGTTGTTACGTTGATTCACACTTTTTTGCTGCTAGAGAGTCAGGTTAGTGGTAGTAGTATGAGTGATGGGATGATGGCTTTTAACATTGTAATAGGTTAAGGTTTTGTACGAAGTCGGTGCCATAGGTGTTTGAGATTTTTGCTAGTAAGGCCAGACCTACAGCTGCCTCGCAAGCGGCAAATACTAGGATTACAATGGGGATGGGGAATATAATTATTGAGTGGGTATTTAGGGGTGTAATTGTGGCCAGAATAAACAGGGAAAGTATCATCCCTTCTAGGCATAGGAGGGTGGATATTAGGTGAGATCGGAACATGAGGGTCCCTAGAAATGAGAAGGTGAAGGCTAAGGTGATATTAAGTACAGCAGGCGTCATTTTTGGTAATTATGATATTTATCATAATCTAATGAGTCGAAATCATTAATTTTAATTAAACTAATTACCAGTTATTCTGTTCACTCTAGGCCTTTTTGTGTTCATTCATAGGCTAGGCCTAGGGCTAGGATTGTAATTAGGATAAATGCTATGATGGTGGGCAAGTTCATGTTGGGGTATTGTATGGCCCATGGCAGGGGTAGGAGGAGTGCAATTTCAAGGTCAAATAGCAGGAAGGTGATGGCTACTAAGAAGAATTTTATTGAGAAAGGTAGTCGGGCTGAGCTTATTGGGTCGAATCCGCATTCATAGGGGTTGGCTTTTTCTGTATATGTATTTAAGTGTGGCAGCCAAAAGGCTACGGAGATTAGGATTATGGATAGTGTGGTGTTAGTTAATAATACGAGTATTATGTTAATTACTTCCTTCTAGGGTTTTACTAGAACTAACTGATTGGAAGTCAGATGTACTAATTATACTAAGAAAGTATGATCCTCATCAATAGATAGAAACGTATAGGAATAATCAGACTACGTCTACGAAGTGTCAGTATCATGCTGCTGCTTCAAAGCCGAAGTGGTGTTTGGATGTAAAGTGAAATTTTAGTTGTCGTAGGAGGCAGATAATTAGGAAGGTGGAGCCGATAATTACGTGTAGGCCGTGGAAGCCTGTTGCTATAAAAAATGTGGAGCCGTAGATACCGTCTGAAATGGAGAAAGAAGTCTCGAAGTATTCTGAGGCTTGTAAAATAGTAAAGTAAACCCCTAGTAGAATTGTAATTAATAGGGCTTGATTTATGTTGTTACGCTTACCTTCTATTAAGCTGTGATGGGCTCAGGTGATAGAAACTCCTGATGCTAGAAGGACTGATGTGTTTAGAAGGGGGACTTCTAGTGGGTTGAGGGGTGTAATTCCTGTTGGTGGTCAGCAGCCCCCCAGGTCATGTGTTGGGACCAAGCTTGAGTGATAGAAGGCTCAGAAGAAGCCGGCGAAGAAGAATACTTCAGAGACGATGAATAGGATTATTCCGTAGCGTAGGCCTTTTTGTACGATAGGGGTATGGTGGCCTTGGTAAGTTCCTTCTCGGATCACGTCGCGTCATCATTGGTATATAGTTAGAGTATTGGCCAGTAGGCCCATGGAGAGGAGAATTGTTGAATTGTAGTGGAATCATATTACTAGACCTGAGGTCAATAGGAGGGCAGAAAGGGCTCCTGTGAGGGGTCATGGGCTGGGGTTGACTATGTGGAAAGCATGTGTTTGGTGGGTCATTAGGTGTTGTCATGTAGATAAAGGCTGACTAGGAGTGTAAATACGTAGGCCTGGATGAGGGCTACGGCGAATTCTAGGATAGTAAGAAGAGCTAAGATAATGAATGTGATGGTAGCTGTTGGGGGGCTAATGCTTGTTAGGACTAATGTGGCTCCTCCGATAAGGTGAATTAATAGGTGTCCTGCAGTGATGTTAGCTGTTAGACGGACTGCTAAGGCTACAGGTTGGATGAATAGGCTAATGGTTTCGATAATGATAAGTATGGGAATAAGGGAGATTGGAGTGCCTTGGGGTAGGAAGTGGGCTAATGAGGCTTTTAGCTTGTGCCGGAATCCTAAAATTACCGCTCCAGCTCATAGGGGGATTGCTATTCCTAGGTTTGTAGATAATTGTGTTGTTGGGGTAAATGTGTGTGGTAGAAGGCCTAATAGGTTGGTGGAGCCAATAAATATAATTAAGGATACTAATATGAGTGATCATGTCCGTCCTTTAGGGGAGTGAATTAATATTATTTGTTTAATAATAAGTTTAACCAATCATTGTTGGAATGAATGGAAACGATTAGAGACTAGCCGTTTAGATGAGGTTAAAAGTATTGACGGGAGTATGATGATGAGGATGACGATAGGTAGGCCTATTATTGTTGGGGTAATGAAAGAGGCGAATAGATTTTCGTTCATTTTGACTCTCAAGGGTTGTTAGTTTTTATATGTTCAATAGACTTTATTAATGGGGTTTGTGGGAAGACGTATAGTGAAACCTTTAGTTGTATAAGGGTGAATAGTGTGATTGTAGTGGCTAGGACAGTGGTAAATCATGTGGATGTATCCAGTTGTGGCATTCACTACGGAGACTAATTATCTCTATCTTTAACTTAAAAGGTTAACGCTCTAAGCTTCGCAATGTTGTTAGATTATTGATAGAGATCAGTCTTCGAAATTTTTTAGAGGGACTATTTCCAGTACAATTGGCATGAAGCTGTGGTTAGATCCACAGATTTCTGAGCATTGCCCGTAAAATAATCCTGGGCGGTTGGATGAGATGGTTGCTTGATTTAGTCGTCCTGGGATGGCGTCTGTTTTAAGTCCTAGGGAGGGAACAGCTCATGAATGTAGGACATCTTCGGAGGAGATTAATATTCGAATGGGTAGTTCTATAGGGAGTACTACTCGATTGTCTACTTCTAGGAGTCGGAGCTCTCCTGGTTTGAGGTCAGAAGTTGGGACTATATAGGAGTCAAAGCAAAGGTCTTCATAGTCAGTATATTCATAGCTTCAGTATCATTGGTGGCCCATAGTCTTTACGGTGAGAGCTGGGTTGTTGATTTCGTCTATTATATATAGGATTCGTAGGGATGGGAGGGCGATTAGGATTAAAATAACGGCGGGTAAGATAGTTCAAATAGTTTCTACTTCTTGAGCGTCTATAGTGCTAGTGTGAGTTAGTTTTGTTGTTAGCATGAGTGTAATAATATACAGTACTAGAGAGCTGATGAGGAATACGATTATTAGTGTGTGGTCGTGGAAGTTTATTAATTCTTCTATAATGGGTGAAGAGGCATCTTGTAAACCTAGTTGGAATGGGTAAGCCATGTAAGATATATAGAGGCTACTCTATAATTTAACTTTGACAAAGTTATGTAATTTATTTACTAATATCTCATTGAGAAAGACATAGAGGTTATGGTACTGGCTTGAAACCAGTTTTAGGGGGTTCGAATCCTTCCTTTCTTATTTTACTTTTACAAAAGTAGGTTCTTCAAATGTGTGGTATGGAGGCGGGCAGCCGTGAAGTCATTCTAGATTTGTGGCTGTATGTTCTACTTGAAGTACTTCTCGTTTGGATGCGAAAGCCTCTCAGATTATAAAGACTATAACTAGGACTGCTGTGAGGGAGATAAATGATCCTATGGATGAGACCGTGTTTCATGTAGTGTAGGCGTCTGGGTAGTCGGAGTAGCGTCGTGGCATGCCTGACAGGCCAAGAAAGTGTTGTGGGAAGAATGTTATGTTAACTCCTACGAACATAATGGCAAAGTGAGTTTTAGCTCACATGTCGTCTAGTGTGTAGCCTGTAAATAGGGGGAATCAGTGGACAAATCCAGCCATGATGGCGAATACAGCGCCTATTGATAAGACATAGTGGAAGTGTGCTACTACATAGTATGTGTCGTGAAGTACAATGTCTAGGGAGGAGTTAGAAAGTACAATGCCTGTGAGTCCTCCTACTGTGAATAGGAAGATAAAGCCTAGAGCTCATAGTATTGCAGGGGATCACTTGATATTTCCTCCGTGGAGGGTTGCCAGTCAACTGAATACTTTAACTCCTGTTGGAATGGCAATGATTATTGTGGCTGATGTGAAGTAAGCTCGGGTATCTACGTCTAGTCCTACTGTAAATATATGGTGGGCTCATACAATGAAGCCTAGGAAGCCAATAGACATTATAGCTCACACTATTCCCATGTAACCAAATGGTTCTTTTTTGCCGGAGTAGTAGGTCACGATGTGAGAAATGATGCCAAAGCCTGGTAGGATGAGGATGTACACTTCTGGGTGTCCGAAGAATCAGAATAGGTGTTGGTATAAAATGGGGTCTCCACCTCCAGCTGGGTCAAAGAAGGTGGTGTTCAGGTTTCGGTCGGTTAGGAGTATAGTAATGCCTGCGGCTAAGACTGGGAGAGAGAGTAGGAGAAGTACAGCGGTAATTAGAACTGATCAGACAAATAATGGGGTTTGATATTGTGTTATGGCTGGTGGTTTTATGTTGATGATTGTAGTGATGAAGTTGATGGCACCTAGAATTGATGAGACACCTGCTAGGTGTAGGGAGAAAATAGTTAGGTCTACGGATGCTCCTGCGTGGGCTAGGTTGCCGGCTAGTGGGGGGTAAACAGTTCATCCTGTCCCAGTTCCTGCTTCTACTATAGATGATGCTAGAAGTAGAAGGAATGAGGGGGGCAGTAGTCAGAAGCTTATATTGTTTATTCGTGGAAATGCCATGTCGGGGGCCCCGATTATTAGGGGGACTAGTCAGTTGCCAAACCCACCAATTATCATTGGTATAACTATAAAAAAGATTATAACGAATGCATGGGCTGTGACAATTACATTGTAAATTTGGTCATCACCTAATAGGGCTCCTGGTTGTCCGAGCTCTGCTCGAATCAGGATGCTAAGGGCTGTTCCTACTATTCCTGCTCAGGCCCCAAATAAAAGATACAGGGTCCCGATGTCTTTGTGGTTGGTAGAGAATAATCAGCGGTTAATGAACATAGGTAAAATGGCTGAGTAAGGCATTAGACTGTAAATCTAAGCACAGAGGATAAGGCCTCTTTTTACCAAGCCTTAAGGTGATAATCACATCGAATTGCAAATTCGAAGGTGTAGAGAACTGACTCTACTAAGGCTTCTCCCGCCCCCTTTCTGATAGGCGGGAGAAGTAGATTGAAGCCAGTTTAGGGTGTTTAGCTGTTAACTAAAAGTTTATAGGTTTGAGTCCTATCAATCTAGTTGAGGACTTAGCTTAATTAAAGCAATTGATTTGCACTCATTAGATGTAGGATGTAGTCTTGCAGTCCTTATCAGAAGTTAAACTTTGTGGGTTTGCTTAGGGCTTTGAAGGCTCTTGGACTGATTATCCTAAACTTCTGTCTATAAAAGCAGGGGTGTTAGGGGTAGTATTAACGTGCTTAAGATTATGAGGGGTGCTAAGGTGCTGTTGGTTTTAGTGTGGTTGTGGTGAATGTATATTTTGGAGTTACTATTTGTTGGGAATGTGGTTAGGGATGTTGAGTAGATTAGTCGTGTGTAGAAGAAGAGGTTGATTAGGGCTGTTATTGCTATTAGTGTGGCTAGGATTAGGTTGTTGTTTTTTAGTAGTTCTGTGATGATAGCTCATTTGGGTAGGAACCCTGTAAGTGGCGGGAGTCCTCCTGTTGATAGTAGGATTAGTGAGATTATGGGTAGTGCTATTGGCATTTTATTTCATATGAGTGATATAGAGGTGATAGATGTGAATGAGTGTGAGTGGAAGGTTATGAACATGGGGATTGTTATTAGGATGTAAATTGAAAGGTTGAGTAATGTGAGGGAAGGGTTGTACGGTAAGATAGAGACTATTCAGCCTATATGGGCGATGGATGAGTAGGCTATAATTTTTCGTACTTGTGTTTGATTTAGTCCGTTTCATGCTCCGATTAACACCGAAATGATGGCTGATAGGATTAATATTTTAGGGTTTATTAGTTCATGAAATTGGGATAGGATTGATAGAGGGGCGATTTTTTGTCATGTTAATAGGATTAGGCCTACTTTTATTTTAATTCCTTGAGTGACCTCGGGAAGTCATGAGTGGAAGGGGGCTAGACCTAGTTTGATGGCTAGGGAGATAAAAGTTGTTGTTATGATAAAGTCGTTAGTTTCGGATTGAAATGTTCATAGTCCTAGTTGCTTGAAGTTTATGATAATAGAGAGGAGGAGAATTATAGAGGCGGTTGCTTGGGTGAGGAAATATTTTGTAGCTGCTTCTGTGGATCGGGGGTTAGAGTTGTTAATTATTAGTGGGATGAGGGCTAATAGGTTTATTTCTAGTCCGATTCACATGATGAATAGGTTGGAGCTGAATATAGTGATTATGGGGCCTATAAAAATTGTGAAGTAGATGATTAGTAGTGTGATTGGGTTGATTAGTACGGGAAGGGGTTAAACCAACATTTTCGGGGTATGGGCCCGATAGCTTTATTAGCTGACCTTACTTAGAATGGGGTGTAATGGGTAGCACGGAGAACTTTGGATTCTCAGGTATAGGTTCGATTCCTATTGTTCTAGAAATAAGAGGGCTTAAACCTCTATTATTTACTCTATCAAAGTAATTCTTTTTTCAGACATATTTCTATGTGTAGGGTGGGATGCTTGCCATAAAGATTGGGATGGAGATGTGTCATATGCAGAAGGCTAGTGTTAGTGGAAGGAAATTTTTTCATAGTAGGTGCATTAGTTGATCGTATCGGAATCGGGGGTAGGAGGCTCGGATTCATAGGAATAGGGTGGTTAAGATTAGGGTTTTTAGTATGAAGTTTGTGGTATAGAATTCAGGGTTGTGTGAATTGTGTAATGGGCCTATGAATACAATTGTTGATAGGGCGTTTATAAGGATGATGTTTATGTATTCAGCTATGAAGAACAGTGCGAAGGGTCCAGCGGCATACTCGACGTTGAAGCCTGAAACTAGTTCTGACTCTCCTTCTGTTAGGTCGAATGGGGCCCGGTTTGTTTCTGCTAGGGTTGAGATAAATCATATCATGGCTAGGGGTCAGGCGGGGATTAGGAGTCATAGTGGTTCTTGAGTGTAAATGAGGGCTTGAATTGAAAAGGAGCCGTTTATCAGAAGTACAGATAAGAGGATAATTGCTATTGTTACTTCGTATGAAATTGTTTGTGCTACTGCTCGTAGGGCCCCAAATATAGAATATTTGGAGTTTGATGCTCAGCCTGACCATAGGATTGAGTAGACTGAGAGGCTTGAGGTGGCTAGGATAAATAGGACTCCTAAATTTAGGTTTACTAGTGGGTAGGGCATGGGAAGTGGAATTCATAGGCTAAGGGCCAGGGTGAGGGATAAGGTGGGGGCAATGATGAATAGGGTTGTGGAGGTGGCTAGGGGTCGTAAGGGTTCTTTAATGAATAGTTTTATTGCGTCCGCGAATGGTTGTAGGATTCCGTAGGGTCCTACAATGTTTGGTCCTTTTCGCAGTTGTATATAGCCTAGAATTTTTCGTTCTACTAAGGTGAGGAATGCTATGGCGATTAGTACTGGTACTAGGAGTATTAGGATGTTAATGAAGTACACTATTAGGGAGAGGATTTGAACCTCTGAGTACAAGGTTTTAAGTCTTACGCAATTTCCTGGCTCTGCCACCCTAATTGAGCCCTTGTCTAGGGCATTGGTTTTACAGGCTTATTAAATTGAGATAAATTCATATATTAGCCTTGAGGCGCTTTATTTAAGGAGGCCCCATTTCTCTTGTCCTTTCGTACTGGGAGAAATTGTTAATAGATAGAAACCGACCTGGATTACTCCGGTCTGAACTCAGATCACGTAGGACTTTAATCGTTGAACAAACGAACCATTAATAGCTGCTACACCATTGGGATGTCCTGATCCAACATCGAGGTCGTAAACCCTAATTGTCGATATGGACTCTTGAATAGGATTGCGCTGTTATCCCTAGGGTAACTTGGTCCGTTGATCAAGGTAAAATTGGGTCAATTGGATTTTAACTACTTCGACTTGTTAGTCTTGGTTAAAAGATCTTTCGGAGGTTGTGCTATGCTCCGAGGTCACCCCAACCGAAATTACTGGTTTAAAGCCTATTGTTTAAGCCATTAGGTTAATTGATTGGGACGGGGTAAACCAGTAAATTAAAGCTCCATAGGGTCTTCTCGTCTTATTGTGTTATTCCCGCCTCTTCACGGGAAGGTCAATTTCACTGATTGGGAGTAAGAGACAGTTGAATCCTCGTGTGGCCATTCATTCCAGTCCCTAATTAAGGAACAAGTGATTATGCTACCTTTGCACGGTCAGGATACCGCGGCCGTTAAACGTTTGTCACTGGGCAGGCAGTGCCTCTAATACTTTTTATGCTAGAGGTGATGTTTTTGGTAAACAGGCGGGATTCTTGTTTGCCGAGTTCCTTTTACTTCTTTTAATCTTTCCTTATAGCACGCCTGTGTTGGATTAACAGTTTGAGTCTGGGTGGGTTTTATTTGTGTTTTTCCACTCACGGGTGGTAACTAACAATGGTTATCCGGGTTGTTATAGGCTTGTGCTTGGAGAACAGTGTTCTTGTTACTCATGTTAACAGTATTTCATCTATACAGTTATAGATTAACCCAATTAGTATGGATAGGAATTCATTTTAGTTTATGGAATTTAGGTTTTTTAGTGTTGAGCTTTAACGCTTTCTTTATTGATGGCTGCCTTTAGGCCAACTATGGTCTTGGGTGGTGCGGTTTATTCACTACTTAAGGTTGTTTCCATTCCTAAAGAGCTGTCCCTCTTTAGGCTAAATTTTAAGATTACATTTTGATTTATATTTCTTATGGTAATCTTAAAGTTGAACTGAGATTCTTTATTGGGTAACCAGCTATCACCAAGCTCGGTAGGCTTTTCACCTCTACCTAATAGTCATCCCACTATTTTGCTACATAGACGGGTTAGTTCTTTGTACTGCTTTTAGGTAGCTCGTTTGGTTTCGGGGTGCCTAGCTGAAGGTCTCTTAGTTAGGGGGTTTCTAGTTAACTCATTATGCAAAAGGTACAAGGTTTAATCTTTGCTTATTTTTACTTTTAATTAATCTTTCATCTTTCCCTTACGGTACTTTCTCTATAGCGCCTAATATAAATTTCTTTCTCCGATACTTTCTTTTGTCAAATGTTTTGTTTTAGTGTGTGTTAATAGTTGGGTTGTGTGTGTGTTAGGGCTAGGTTTGGTTCATGATGTCCATTGATTGTGAAATCTTCTGGGTGTAGGCCAGATGCTTTGAGTGTTTAAGCTACATCATGGTTATTCCAAGCACACTTTCCAGTATGCTTACCTTGTTACGACTTGTCTCCTCTCGTAAAAGTTTGATCTAATTATATATACTTATCGTTTATTTAGTTTGAGGAGGGTGACGGGCGGTGTGTGCGTACTTCATTGCTCAATTCAATTAAGCTCTCTATTCTTAATTTACTACTAAATCCTCCTTTGTCCTTTAGTTTCATAAAGGGTAGCGTGATGTTCTTTATAAGAAAATGTAGCCCATTGCTTCCCACCACATTGGCTACACCTTGACCTAACGTTTTTATGGTGATTCTCTTGCTTACTATGACTCCTTTTTAGGGTTTGCTGAAGATGGCGGTATATAGGCTGAATTAGCAAGTGGTGGTGAGGTATAACGGGGTTTATCGATTATAGAACAGGCTCCTCTAGATGGATATAAAGTACCGCCAAGTCCTTTGAGTTTTAAGCTGTGGCTAGTAGTTCTCAGGCAAATATTTTTGTTTTATAAATATTGAAGTTTAGGGCTAAGCATAGTGGGGTATCTAATCCCAGTTTGGATCTTAGCTATCGTGTCTCAGGTATTTTAGAATTACTTTCGTCATTGGTCTTAAGCCCATCGATGAATTTTCACATATTGGGTGGGTTTTAATTCTATTTTTTGTGTTCCCAGTAACACGTTTTACGCCGAGAATAATTAGTTCGGGTTAATCGTATGACCGCGGTGGCTGGCACGAAATTTACCAACCCTAGAGAGGCATGGCTTAGTCAAACTTTCGTTTATTGCTTAATTTTTATCACTGCTGAGTCCCGTGGGGGTGTGGCTAGGCAAGGCGTCTTTAGCTATGTGGTATGTACTTGATGCCCTCTCCTTAGAGTCTAAGAACTCTGTGGGATTTGACACTGGCTTAGGGATGTTTGCATGTGTAATTCTGCCTCTAATTAATTATAAGGCCAGGACCAAACCTTTTAATGTTTATGGGATGCTAGCATCCATCTAAGCATTTTCAGTGCTTTGCTTTATATAAGCTACATTAAC